ATATTAATATAGTAGTAGAAAGAATACCATGCTGCGTCTGGACTTCAAACGGTTTGGTTTAGCTTTAACCATGTTAATGACCTCACATTATTGGTTTGGTTGATAGAGAATCAAAGTAAATTTACCAATGAATCACGAAATGCTATGGTTCTTAAATATGATTTGAAATTGATTCTGAAGTAATTCGCAGAAGCGTGCACCCTTTTTGGTCTAGTTATAATAAAAAAAAGTACAGCTGTTTGGATCCAGCCTATTCTTGAAATAAACAACTCGCACACACTCCCTTTCCAAAAAAGATCAATACACCAAGCACTACACTTAGATTTATTGGATTTGTTGCTAAAATATCGGTATTAAACCCGAAACTCCCGGCAAATGACCAGCGAACCAAGGAAACGAAAGAATCGGTTATATTTTTCATATTATCTCCTCTTTTATATAGACTAAAAAAAAAAGAATTTGGAAATTCCCAATAAGAATCGTACTTATTAGAATTAGAATTAGGGACCCGCTCGCATGTCAATTGCGAAAAATCGAGTTTGTTGCAACACTCCTTAAAAAAAGAAAAGGGGGTTTCTCCTAGACGAAGAAGGGTAAAGAAGAAAGCGAGTCGGTATGCTTATGGCTTATGCGAATTCCTCATCCTCAAATCAATCCTGCCCATAGATTATTATCCCAACGAATAAGTAATTGTAGAAATTCCATCTTGATATAATTCGAAAAAGCAAGGAACACAGGTCTTTAAATACGACAAAAAAATACGTAATTTGCATATTTATAGGATTAAACAAAAGGATTCGCAAATAAAAGCGCTAATGCTACAACCAGTCCATAAATTGTTAAAGCTTCCATAAAAGCCAGACTAAGCAATAAAGTACCCCGTATTTTTCCCTCCGCCTCGGGTTGTCTCGCGATACCTTCTACAGCTTGACCCGCAGCAGTACCTTGCCCAACTCCAGGTCCAATAGAAGCAAGCCCGACGGCCAACCCAGCGGCAATAACAGAAGCGGCAGAAATCAGTGGATTCATGATAAGTTCCTCGCACTAAAATAAAGAAATAGTTAATGATATAATCGTCCAATGAATTATGACTTAATTATTCCATTGCTAAGATTCATCCAGTCGAAGTAACTAAGAACTCGGAATTTAAGTAATAATAATATTATTATTGAACCATCAAAGCTACTTCGATATCTCTTTTTTAGTTCTGATCCACAGGATTTTTGTGAATCCATACAACTTTTGTTTTGTTCTTCCATTTCTTCTTTCCGAACCTTTTTTGAATTCTTCGTTCGTTAGTTTTCTTTATTTCCTCGCTTTATTCATTCACAGGCAAAGACGAAACCGAAGAATTTCTATTGGAATCTCTATCTAAGTTCACAATAGTAGGGCGTATCTTTAGTTGATATATAACTAGCAATATCTAATATCACATATACATGTCCTTCGTCCATAACGTAAACCAACTATTCATATCTTAGATTCAAACTCTTAAAGTAAATCGTATTCTAGAGATCCCAATTCTGTCCCCCTCTCCCAATCACCCCATTTTTTATGAATCTCATTTTTTGTAAATTCTGCTATTTCTTTTATTTATCATTATCTAACATGGCTACAATCGAAATAGCAGAATTCATTCGATCGAATCATTGCAGAGAAATAAATATAAGTATTTGATTGCGGTAAGGTCATTCAATTTTTTAATATTTTCTTTTGGTCAATCATTGAATTGAATAAAATCAACTGAAATGGGAATCGTTCTATAAAGCATCTTTCTTTTCTTTTTTTTAATCACACACCGTGTAAATAGTGATACTATTATACTATAGAATTCGTATTCAAATCATGACTCCTGGGAATTGAATGAACAAAATAATAGAATGAGAATATTCATTCGCGGGGAATATGATATAATAAAGCCAAACATGAATTTTAGGAAAAAGATCTTTTAGATCTCTTTCCTTTTTTTACAATTCCCCAATATCTTAATTTTTTTCTATGACTCTTGGTCGTATATCCCGTATTTGTCTATTCCTATTTGTATATTGATGTTTCCTAAGTCGATTATCGTGAGTTACGCATACATTGCATTATTCTAAGCTAAAAAAAAAGAGACTATTTCGAAAACTAGTCAATGATGGCCCTCCATAGATTCGCCTATATAAGCCGCCGCTAAAGTTGCAAAAATAAGAGCTTGAATACCGCTTGTAAATAATTCAAGGAACATGACAGGTATAGGAACCACTAAAGGTACTAAAGAAACGAGAACAACAACTACTAATTCATCAGCCAATATATTCCCGAAAAGTCGAAAGCTAAGTGATAAAGGTTTTGTGAAATCTTCTAAAATGTTAATGGGTAAAAGAATTGGAGTCGGTTGAATGTATTTACTGAAATAACCTAATCCCTTTTTAGAAAGACCTGCATAGAAATATGCTACTGACGTGAGCAAAGCTAAAGCAACAGTAGTATTTATATCATTCGTAGGTGCAGCTAACTC